GCATTTGACTACGTACCACTAAAGGGTTTAATCGCAAACTTGACAGATAACCCAGAAACTCTAAATTATCTTTAGATAATTGATTTATATTGACCTTGTGCGATTGAAACCATACGGAAAAATAACATTGCCATAAATTAACAAAAAAATATTTCCATTTATTAATCAGAAGCGGCGTATCCTTTGTTGCCAGAATGCATCTTCCGTGATATCTAACATAATGTATGAAAGGATCCTTGAGCAACCCTAGGATCGCCGGAAAATTATTAACAAAAACTTTTAAAAAATGTTGTATTTTTTCATAGAATAAAATTCGCTCAAAAAGGACTGCATAAGATGTCGATCGTAAATGCGAAGACCGCTTGCGTAGAAAAAAAAAGATGGATTCGTATTCACATACATGAGAATTATATAAGAACAAGAAAAATCTTGGATTCAAAATTGATTTTTTTTTAATATAAAAATTCTTCCAATTGCAATACTCGTATAGACAGAACCGAAAAAAATGCAAAGAAGAGGCATCTTTTACCCGGTAACGTAAGGTTTGAACCAAGATTTCTAGATGGATGGGGTAAGGTATTAGTACATCTAACACATAATTAAAATGTGCTAATTTGTCTTCTAAAAAGGGAAATATTGAATGAATTGATTGTAAATTATAAGATTTTTTTAATTGTTTTCCTTGGAAAGAGGATCCTAATCTTAGGGAAAATGGAATTTCTACAATCACTGCAAATAAAACAGATATCATTTGATAATAGAAAAGACTGGTATGCCCCAAAAAGGGATTTTGGTTCAAATCCTTAGTCGGAATAATCAAACGATTCTGTTCATACATTCGCAAAATTAAGCGTTTCACAATTAGTGAACTATATTTTTTGTCAGAATCCGTATTTTCCAAGAAAATAGAGCGAGTTCTATTTAATCTATTTAAACCATGATCATAAGCAAGTACATAAATATACTCCCGAAAAAAAAGTGGATATAGAAAACTCTGTTGCCGAGCCCCATTGAACTCAAAATATCCTTGCAATTTCTCCATTTGGATTGAAATTCGATTTGAACTGAAGGTAAAGTCTTTATTTTCTTGAGTTCTGAAATGACACATAGTGCGATACAGTCAAAATAAGGTATTAGACTACGAAAGCAATAGATACCTCATAAACAGGTAGACTGCTAAACGGATTCTCTATCTTTAATAGGTTTATGTTCGTTATATTATAGAATAACAAAACAAGATGATTAGAAATCCTTTATTTTTTTAACCTAATCGCTCTTTTGATTTTGGAAATATATATATTTTTTATCAATATACTGCTTCTTTTACACACTCCAACCTAACCCAAATGGACTAGGTAAAAAAATAATTAGGACTCATGAAAAAATTGATAATAACACGCAAGAAAAAAATGCCTTCCCATACCCGTATTAGGCACTAATCTATTTTTAACATTTAATTAGATCGGGTAATTTTTCAAATTACGAATGGAAGCTCGTTTCTTTTTTTTTTCCTGGAATCAGGAAAACTGGTTTTTTATCCATCCATTTATATTTATTCACTTGACCCAAATTGGAATTCTTTTTTTCGACATCGAAAACAAGGTTGTACCGATCAGGAAAGAAAAAAAAAATGTTATCTGAATTCTCCCTTGATACGACATGCTATTTTTTCCATTCATTCCTTTCAGGATCAGTCGTGGTCTTACAAACTCTACCGCGGATTTGGACGAATCCTTTTCTTCATACAAATGTGTAAAAGATGCTAGTCGCACTTAAAAGCCGAGTACTCTACCGTTGAGTTAGCAACCCCCAAAAACAAAAAAAGCACCTACTGCAAATATGTAGATACAACCAGAATAAAGAAAAAAATCCAGTCGTGTGCGCGTCAGGGATAAATGGATCCATTTATCTATGAGAGAATTATATTTGGTCCATACACTGTTGTCAATATGATTGTGAATTTTTCATATAGTGAAAAGAATAGAAAAAATAAATAAAAAAGCTTAACCCCTTGGTTTGTTAGTTCATACAATGAATGAAAACTAAGCCAGTTCGGGTAATCTCAAATCTTTTTATACTTTTTTCGACCCATTTTTTATGGCCTTTTATTTTTTATCATGAATAAATTATTCATATAATAATATATATTAGTTATTAGTTTTATTCAGAATTACTATATTATTTTATATACAGTATTATTTTATATTTTATATATAGTAAAATTTTGTATTAAAAAAAATTCGAATTTATATAGTTGTTAGCAGGGTATTTTTTAGTATTCGTACCTTTGGAGGAATACTAATAATAAATCGAAATGCTAATAGAAGTGAAAGAGGAGGAAAGAGAAGAGTAGATAAAATTTGATATCAAGCTATATACGAGTCTTTCACATCCTCTTTTTTAGATTTAATTAATTCAATTTCGTTTTATTAAGACTTAATTCCGTAAAAATCCCTGCCTTCTTTGAAATATCATAAACTGTTCTTGTTGGTTGAGCGCCTTTTTTAAGAAAATCGAGAATCGCAGGAAGATTTAAATAAGTTTGATTAGTTATCGGATCATAAAAACCCACCTTGCTAAGATCTCTTCCTTCTCTTCGGGATCGAACATCAATTGCAACGATTCGATAAACGGCTCATTGGGATAGATGTATATGAATAATACCCCCCCTAGAAACGTATAAGAGGTTTTGGCCTCGTACGGCTCGAGAAAAAAATTGAATGAGTAGAAGTTAACTTTAACTCTCTGTCTAAAATTAAAATAGTAAATTCAAATATTAAATAGATTAATAAAAACATTAAATAAATTAGCCAGTATTGAAACCCTAAATATTTTTTTCCATAAAAAGCATTCGTAACATTCGTACTCTCGTAACTCAAGTTAAATAACTCTCAAATATCTCACCGGAGAATCCTTAAGTACTTTTTTTATTGAGTAGTCTCTAGCCCTTTTTTTGTTTGTCTCATTTTTTAGAATCAATTTTGATTCTTCATTCTGATCTAGTTGTTCAAACAATTGAAAATTGGATTTCCTTGTTTCAGGATTCTTTATCCTTACTTTGAATCTTTAGGTTTAGACATGACTTCGGTGATCTTGACTCGTTTTATTAAAAAAGGGCAGCAACAAGCCCCTTATTTTGTTTATGATTTCTTTGCTTTCTATACAAAGACTCATACAAACACTTGATTCACGCATGATAGACTTTTGATTCAAAGAATTTGACAATTTTAAGAAAATTTCCTTTTCCATTGTAAAATTGCTTGAAAGGACTTTTTTTTCAATATAAAAAGACTTACGAAGTTGTTCCAACTTATTGATTCGCACTAACCCTAGATCCCTACTCCTGCGAAAGGAATAAAAACTTTCTATTCTCCTCGAGCTCCATCCTGTACTCTTTTTTATATTCCAAAAAAGTGTAGGACTCTAGTAAAATAGAACACAAAATGTCGAGCCAAGAGCACCCTTATTCCTATATAAAAAGTGGCGGATGAAAAAATCCACAGCAGATCATGTCCTTCAATTCAAGTCGCACGTTGCTTTCTACCACATCGTTTTAAACGAAGTTTTACCATAACATTCCTCTAGTTTGTGTAATTGATTCAATTATGGAATCATGAATAGTCATAGTTCAGTCAGTATATCGTAATCTATACTTTTGCTTTCTCTATGAATGGAATAGTGAATTTACGCATAAAGGTTCAGTCAGAATTCAAATGAATCCCATATTAGTTTGAATAGAAATCTATATTTATATATATAAATATAGATTTTTTTTTATTCAAACTCTTAGAATCTATGGTTCTACCTTACTTACCTGCATCACACACAAATTCAAAAAGCAAATAGATTTTTTTGAATTCGATTGAAATGATGAAAAATAAGTTTATTCGTTTTTTCATTTTAATATTTGATTCTTAAAAAATATTGGATTTTTAAAGAGAAAGATGGTGTACAAAGGCAATAGAAGATTGATTCCGTAATGACTGTACTCTGGGACGGAAGGATTCGAACCTCCGAATAGCGGGACCAAAACCCGTTGCCTTACCGCTTGGCTACGCCCCATTTCGATTTTTATTCAAGACTACTAAAAGAGTAATATTCCTATTGGTTGTTCGTCAATTCAAAATTAAATATAGATTACATTGGTGCTAGAGTTTTAACACGTGTAGATAGCAAATGAAACTTACTTTATTGATCATTACATAGAATTCAATTAAGATATTGTATGAAAATATTATTTCTTTAATTCTCATAAGAGAATGAAAGGATTTTTGATTGAGTAAGTTCAACAAAGTCTTTTTAGACTATCTTTCTTTATTTTTTTCCTTATATAAAAAATCTATTAATAACTCAATCAAAATTAAATTATCCACAAGACCACCAATTTTTGTTATGCTTAATATATTTAATTTGATCTGTATTTGTTTTAATTCTGCCCTTTTTTCAAGCACTTTTTTAGTGGCCAAATTGCCGGAGGCCTACGCCTTTTTGAATCCAATCGTAGATGTTATGCCCGTAATACCTCTTTTCTTTCTTCTCTTAGCCTTTGTTTGGCAAGCCGCTGTAAGTTTTCGATGAAATTCTTAATATTGTCTTAAAAAAATTCCCGGTTTTTATTCGTCCAACAATTAAAAAGATCAAAAAAATCTTCACGTATGAACGAACTCTCAATTCAAACATTGCATTTTTTTGGTAGCCAAATCTGGATCATTTCTATTTCCTAAATTTTATCCTCTTTTCCCTAAATGAAAGAACCTAATTAGATTCGAGTTCACCAAAAAAATATCTAGATTTTGGTATGCAAATCTGTTTGAATATGAAAGATTCGACTATTATCTTAATTACAAATGACTTTCTGAAACCTTTTTTTTTTTTTTTGTATCAAAATTAGATATTTGGTATAAAAATAGAGAATCTATTCTCTTTTTTTTTTTTTAGTAAGATCTTGGAGATTTTGTAATGCTTACTCTCAAACTTTTTGTATACACTGTAGTTATATTCTTTGTTTCTCTCTTCATATTTGGATTCCTATCTAATGATCCAGGACGTAATCCGGGACGTGAAGAATAAAAAAGAAAGGTTTTTTATTGCTTTATTTAATTAGTGGAAATGCTCGAATTTTATTAGGATTTTATCTATTACACACCATCAAAAGGAGAAAGGGAAAGAGAGGGATTCGAACCCTCGGTACGATTAACTCGTACAATGGATTAGCAATCCAACGCTTTAGTCCACTCAGCCATCTCTCCTAATCGAAAAGGGATACTTAATTAGGTTCCATTAAACAAAAAAAGGCTTGAAAAAGAACCTTCTCCACTTTATTCTTAAAAAGCTTTCTTTTTTTGTTTTTTGTATAGATTATTATTTATATTATATATATTTTTTCATTTTATCTATTTGATTATTTTATTATATATATATATATAAAATAAAATTTATTTTTATTTATTTTTTATTATATAAATATATTTATCCTCTATTTATATATATAATATCTATATATTACTATTATATAACTATTTTTATAGAACTTTCTCAGTACTTCTAGTTATATTAAAAATGTAGATAAAGATTAGATGGTGGGAAAGCGAAAGAGAAATAAATAAAACCACAATAATAGAAATAGAGAATCCTTTTTTTATTTTGTCTCGTCAAAACACAAGTAAAAGATCTTTTTTCTTTTAATAGCCTGGCCTGGTCAGTCCCCAGCCGGGCCTTTTTTTGTTAAAGTTAAGAAGACTTATCCGATGGATTTTTAGACAAAAAAAGATTTGAAATTGAAAAAAAAAGTGGACTTGAATCCGCTTTTACTAATTTTATTAAGTCAACGCTAGAATTTTCGAATTTTTTTTTTTCTAATTTTTTTATTACACCCCCGATTACTTTGTTCGACAAAAGGTTAATTTATATGCAATAATTGCATTGTAGCGGGTATAGTTTAGTGGTAAAAGTGTGATTCGTTCCTTTAATCCCTTTAATAGTTAAAGGGTCTCTCGGTTTGATTAATTTTCCGATCAAAAATTTTATTTCTTAAAAGGATTTAGTCCTTTCCCTTTCAATGAAAGATTCAAGGCAGATTATAGATTCTCGTAATTTGTATCCAAAGACTCTAATCAATTGTAAATTTGGATTATGAAATTCCGAAACATAATTTTTGAATTGGATAACTATTTACAATTCAATAAGTATAACAAGAGGATCCATGGATAAAGCTAGAAAAGTTTCTTTCTAATCGTAACTAAATCTTCAGTTTTTGGTATAGAAAAAATTGAAGCAAAATAGCTATTAAACGAGAACTTTGGTTTACTAAAGACATCGACATATTATATTGTTTTAGCTCGGTAGAAACCAAATACTTTTCCTAAGGATTCCGTTAAATAGAAATAAAGAACGAAGTAACTAGAAAGATTGTTCGAGTTCGCCTGATCTATCTTCTAGAAGGATCATCTAGAAAGCAAAATTTTCTGTGTAAAGTACCCAGACGGAAAAAAAAAGCTAACATAGATGTTATGGGTCGAATTTTGATTTTGATTTCGTTCCAGTCTTTTTTTATTTGGGAATTTCTCCATCCATCATAAAGGAGCCGAATGAAATCAAAGTTTCATGTTCGGTTTTGAATTAGAGACGTTAAAAATATAAAACTGATCGATCGACGTCGACTAAAACCCTTAGCCTTCCAAGCTAACGATGCGGGTTCGATTCCCGCTACCCGCTCTAAATTCACAATTGCCCCTTTTTTTTTATTAGAGACAATTTTCTCTATTAGAATTGTCTAATAGCAATTGTGTATTGAAGTGAATTCAATACACAATTGCTAAAAAGATTTCGCACATTCTTTTTTTTTAACAATTGGCAAGTCAAAAAAAAAAGCGAAAAGCGTCCATTGTCTAATGGATAGGACATAGGTCTTCTAAACCTTTGGTATAGGTTCAAATCCTATTGGACGCAATATCAATATAAGATATATTGATATTTATCTATTATTTCTATTTCTATATATTATATTATATATATAATTTCTATATATTATATATATATATAATATATTTTTATTCTATTTCGAAAAAAGGTAAGAAAGAAATAGAATAAGAAAGCAATTCTGAATGCTTTAAGATTTAATATTAAACAGATATTAGTTATATACTTCTTTCTATTATATATACTTGACTTATAGACTTTATTAAAAAAAGAATCAAAAATAAGAACGTTTCGTTTCTTTTTTTATAATTTCTCCTGAAGTAGAAAACGTTCCAGTTGCTCTTGAATACCTTCTTTCAAAAAGCTTTCTGCTTCAGCGGTTAATGTCTTGGTAGAGGCTATGATTTCTTGAAACTGAGGTTTATTTGTTTTTAAGTAAGTGCGTAACTGAACGAGAAATTTTCTTACTTGTCCAATTTCTAATCCATCCAGATAACCATTTGTTCCGGTATAAATGGTCATTATCTGTTCTTCCACTGTGAGAGGGGCTGATTGGGATTGTTTCAGTAACTCACGCAATCG